CAATGGTTAACGATGGCTCTGATGGGCGGTTTTGCTAGAATAGGTAATAATGAGATCACCGTTTTAGTAAATGATGCGGAGAAGAGTAGTGACATTGATCCCCAAGAAGCTCAGCAAACTCTTGAAATAGCGGAAGCCGGCTTGAGGAAAGCTGAAAGTAAGAGACAAACAATTGAGGCAAATCTAGCTCTCAGACGAGCTAGGACACGAGTAGAGGTTCTCAATGTGATTTCGTAACTAGTCGGTGCGCCCGAATCGAATAATCCTAATCCAAAGAATTTTTGTTTATACACATATGGATTCTTCCGATTGAATCCAATCAAATACAATCAAGTGGAATCGGATTCTGATGTAAGGAAAAAGTTTGAGTTTCAATTCGAAAATCAAATCGAATAGGATAGAAAAGATACAAAATCAGTAAGTAGAAAAACTTATTAGATACCATTGACCATGGTATCTAATAAGTTCTACCTACTATTGGATTTGAACCAATGACTCCCGCCGTATGAAAGCAATACTCTAACCACTGAGTTAAGTAGGTCATTTATTATTATAAGGAGAAAAAAAAGGACCCCTCCCATTGATGGATTATAAATGCAATAAGACTTCGAAGCAATACCAATCAAAAAGATCAAAGAGATACGATGTTGGATCATGGAATATGCATCTTGACAAGAAATTATCTCCATAATATGATAAAATATGTATCACAAGCACAAGGGCTATAGCTCAGTTAGGTAGAGCACCTCGTTTACACGTGCGCCAATGTTTTTCAGAAGAGTCCATCATGCAATCAAAGAATCGATCTTTTTGAGAAATCAATGTCTGACTCCAGGGTTTTTAGGGAACAAAACAAGAGAACAATAGCCTGACAAATGGTTCGGTTCGATTCAGGTTCCCATTTAGGAACCAAATGGAATCCATCATTGATTTGAGATATTGATAAGGTGAATACCTAGTCTATTCAATGCTAGGCATAATGAGTATAAGGACCTCAAAAATTCTCTTTTTGTCCTATGAACCTTAAGGCGTATGAAGTTTCATATTTGATTCTTTAATCAGGATGATAGAGACTCCATTTAACTTAGGTTAATCTAGGCCAGAAGCAAACCTACGTCAAGATAACCTTTCTTTGAAACACTTTGGTAGTGCTCCTATATCACAATCCAAATAATGAATCCGAGCACGTGGAGCCATTTCCTTATTTTTCTGTCAAGAAAAAAAATATGGTAGACTAACTGATATTTCTAGCAGTTAATGAAAGAGCCCAATGCAAAAAAAAAAAAATGCATGTTGGGTCTTTGAAAGAGTTCGAATCATTTTGATAAGAATAAGTTCGATCTCTTTTACCGAGAAGGTCTACGGTTCGAGTCCGTATAGCCCTATAATAATATAATAATCCAAATTGAAATACAAAAAGTTCTATAGTTTTCATTTACTCAATTACTGTATTTTTTGTTGTTTGTAACCGGTCGCTCGTGGTTGCTCGGTTCATCGAAATAAAATCATTCCCATAAGCTTGCTTATGGGGGGCTCGTTCAGAGCAGAACATAAAACGGAAAACAAAAGCCCATTTCAATCGTTATTTTTTTTTTTTTCGAATCTCGGATAAAGAAACCCATTTTTTTTAGTAATTCATTTTTTTTCGTATGTGAATTCCATATGATTTTGCCTCCAAAAATTCACCAAAAATGAGTGGGTATACCAAGGAAAAGAAGTCTCACTAACTCTTTGATTGTGGACAGTAAAGGAGGCAAAATCATGACATGAATCCGGTTAAAAATGAAAACTCCAACCTAACCCCACTCAAATCGAATAGTAAGTCACATGGATATAGGAGCGGATTACTGTATTTGTCGACACGTCCGCGTTTGAAAAACAAAGATCTTTTCATAAACAGAAAACTAAATATATATAGAAAATAGAATCGAAAATCGATTGAATTTCGAATTCGAATATTCAAAATTTCAAAATTCGAAATCAAAATGAGAATTCTATTTGGAATTTTTTTTTCTAAAAGCCCGAAGCGAGGTGAAAGCAAGAGAGTTTTATTTGTTTTGTTTGTATAAGAGATTTATACTATACTGAAATAAAATCGAAGGGAGTGTAATGAAAATAGGAGTACAATCGAGAAACGAGACATCCCAGCAAACAAGTGAAACTGTGTGGTTCGACCAAAATGCATTTTGGTTTTGACTAACCTGTTACCGATGACTTGACAATGAATTCCAATTCGAATCGACGAATTCGGTATATTTTCCACATTCAAAGGAGTTCGTCTATGTTTCTGCTTTACAAATATGATATTTTCTGGGCATTTCTAATAATATCAAACGTTATTCCTATTTTGGCATTTCTAATTTCCGCAGTTTTAGCCCCGATTAGCAAAGGACCAGAGAAGCTTTCTACTTATGAATCGGGTATAGAACCAATGGGCGATGCTTGGTTACAATTTCGAATCCGTTATTATATGTTTGCTCTAGTTTTTGTTGTTTTTGAT